TTAGATAAAAATTAATCTTCTTCGGAAACATAATAAAGTAAATAAATTAAACATAGTTAAAATAACTCTTATGTTGAAACTTGTTTCTCTGTAGATTAACAGAATAACATTATATTCCTATATAAGAATTAGGAATATTAAAATTTAATCGGAAATATCGACAAATTTTTGCGTAGTCCAAAAATATCAAGAAAATAAAGAAAAGGTCAACTGGTTCAATTGCATATCTTGTATATCGAATTTTAATATCAGAATAGCGAATATAGGCATGATTCAATGGGTCAGGTCCACTTATTTTATCTTTTTTATCCGTAAAATTTTTTTGTACTAACATAAAAAAATATTAATTTGTAGTTATTTCGGGGTAAACTTAGCTTATAAGTTTTTTTTATAACTTTTATTTACTTTACTGATCAACTGTTTCTCTTTAACTTGAGGAATTTTTCCTCATTCAAATCAAATTATTAAAAAAAAAAATTATTATTATTTAATTACCTTTTTAATTACAGTTAATTAAAAAGAAAAAAGGGTATTACAAATATGAATAATCTCTATATTTGTACTTCAAATCTGAATACTATGGCGGGAATTTTTTGAGAAATATCAAAAGCCCTTTATCGGATTTGAACCGATGACTTACGCCTTACCATGGCGTTACTCTACCACTGAGTTAAAAGGGCCAATTTAAAGCACTTCCCGAATGAATTCAGGGTGTGAATAAATGACATTCAATTTTAGTGAATATGTTACTATTCATTATATTATATACAATTATATACATAAGTAGATCCAGTAGACTAATAATCGCTATTTAATGGTAACCCTAAATGTATTTCCGTAGGAAATCCATAGTAAGATACACTGAATAGAATAATTTGTTTCAAAACAACCAACATAATTTTTATTTTGAGTTCTATTCTTGTTGTTGACGTGCGTATTGGTATTAACATTATACCTTTCAGAACGAAATTTGTATTAAGTAATACATATATCCCTAGGACTTCAACACAATTTAAAATGATTTCCTTCAATCATGAAATGATTGAGTCTCTTTGTGTATTGAAACAAATTCTAGGAAAAAAATTTTCACGAATTTTAATTTAGTGATTCCTCATTTTATATTTTTGTTTGTAAGGTCCTAGCTTAATCTAAGCATATGTTATTTTAACAGGGAAAAAATAATTTAATTCAAGTGGGCAAAACAAAAGACAATTGAATTTTTTTTCTTTGCTGAAAGCAAATCAGGACCTAAATGACGACTCTCAATTCTAATTTATTTGTTCAAGCTTTTTTTCTTATTATTGATTTCAATAAATTAATATAGATTTAATTTATATTGATGAATAATGATTATCCTGAATGGTTTTAAACGAATCATAAAATTCTATGAAATCATGAACGGAAAAATCCCTCAGATTTATACCCCATATATTGACAATTTCAAAAAATTGATGATACTATGATCATAGTGTGATGGCAGTCGAATAAGTATATCATATAAGTATGATGCCCCCATCGTCTAGTGGTTCAGGACATCTCTCTTTCAAGGAGGCAGCGGGGATTCGACTTCCCCTGGGGGTAGGGTACTACGAAAGGAAGTTGATCATGTATCACTAATATGAAAGAAAAAGAGAAGCCTATAATGGCTTCGTCCTGGGTCGATGCCCGAGCGGTTAATGGGGACGGACTGTAAATTCGTTGATAAAATGTCTACGCTGGTTCAAATCCAGCTCGGCCCAAGAATTACCCAATTTACCATGATATTTTGGTATATCAGAAATACCTGACCTGATATGGTAGAAAAAATAAACTTTTCTGCTATATCCCTTCTTTACTGGGATTGTAGTTCAATTGGTCAGAGCACCGCCCTGTCAAGGCGGAAGCTGCGGGTTCGAGCCCCGTCAGTCCCGACGTAAAACGTCAAATGATGATTATCATTTTTTTAAGTTTAAACATATAATATTATTTCATTCCCAATGTAAGGATCTTCTTTTAGGTTTGCTCTATTTTTGCGTTTCGTTTACCACTGTGTCAGTACATCAAATAGTACAAATTAATATAAATATATTTTTGATTGGTACATTTATGTGTACCATTATATTAAGTATTTAGAGTGATACTGGTGTATTTTTTTTTTGAATTATATTCTCTCTCATCCACATCCACAGAATATGCTAATATTGAGCATATGAAAACAAAATTGTCGTTTGTTGTACTATTAAAAATATATATAAAATAATATATATTTTATTATTTTATTTTAAAACTTTACTTTGTACAAAGTACAAATTGTTTTATTAAAATTTTTAATTTAGTTTCAATTTTGTCTAACTTCAATACAAAAAAATAATTATTATTTAATATTGCACATTTAGTTGTTCTATTATAACAAAATTTAGCTGTTCTATTATAACATAAGTCTAAAAATAGTCTAAAGATCAATCTAATAACAAGCCTACAAATCTTATCTTAGTAAGTGAATTAATTACTTTTTTGGTTTAACCTTTTTTTTATTGTAGGTGTTTTCCATTAACGAACAAACAAACTTTAATTACTTAATTTTTAATTTTATTAAGTGGTTTTTTTTATATCAGTTTTATATCAAGAATATTATTTATAATACTTCTTTGTCGTCCAATTAATACAAAAAAGTTTTGAATCAAACTCTTTTTTGTTTTCATTTAACATTTATTTTATTCGTTATTTTTATTTGTGACTAAGCGAAGTTGTTCTAATGATCCTTTATCATATGATTGTATAATTAATCCATGCCACGATATAGTTTATATACAATAAAAAAAAAGACTGATAAATTCATGAATTCTTGATTGTCTCGTGAATCCTATTTTAAATTCGGTATGGATAAAGGATACTCCTATGTTATACTAGTCAATTCGATGATGATGAATTTATTTGATAGCTTAGATATTGTTATTCATGATATTTATTCGATTCAATATTCGCGCATCGAGAGGTAATTCATCCAGTTGAAAAATTTATCATCTCTATGGGATTAAATCCCGAGTTTTGTTATTACGAAGTAAAAAAACGATGAGATTATGGAAGTAAATATTCTAGCATTTATTGCTACCGCACTTTTTATTCTAGTTCCTACTGCTTTTCTCCTTATAATTTACGTAAAAACAGTCAGTCAAAATGATTAATTCATTTGAGTTTAAATTAAACTAAATTTCAATTTATGAGTTACCTGATTGAATAAAAACATTCAGAGGGAGTTTTTTATTCATAGTATGGTAGAAAGAAATATATTTCTTTCTACCATACTATCCGTTAGTAATATATATATTTTTTTAGTGTATAAAGTTGAACTAAATAAAATAAAAGGGAGGTTTACTAGTGTTCAATATACACTATTATTTTATGTTCATCTATATATATAGATATATTTTTATATAATCCAATTACATTTTTCATACATTTCATTTTTTTTTTCAATCAATATGAACTAATCTAAAAGTCATTCTTAAGCTTATAAATTGAATAATCTTTATTATATAAAATATATTTTTTTATTCTTCTGTGAAAACATAATAAATGAGCTATTGACAACGGTTCAATGATAACTTTTTCGGTTCGAATTTCACAAAATAAAGTAAACCAAACGAAAAATTTTTAACGCTTGACTTGGTTCTAATATTCATATTAAATGAATTGATAAAGCATCAATTACATTTCAAAAATAAAATACGAAAATTGAAAGTAACCAACCGATTACTTTCTTTCTCACGTTATTTTCTATATAACTTTATTTTTTTTTGAAGTAAAATAAAATAGTAAATAAAATAGAACGAAAAATTAGGATGAATTAATTTCAAATAAATTTGATATCAGCAGGATTTATTGTCTGTTCAAAAAAAGTAAAAAAAAAAAAAAAAAAACTTTGCAGAGCAGAACGATCTATAAAACAATTGATAAAAATTAGTTTTTTAACTAAATTAAAAGTTTTCGTGAGACTTCTAGAGTCCACTTCTTCCCCATACTACAAGTGAAAGAGAAAATGTAAAGACTACCATTAACGCAGCCCAAGCGAGACTTACTATATCCATATTTTTTTTGTCCCCTATCTTTATTAATATCAATAAATTTTGACTCACTAATAATAATTAAATTAATGGCGCAGAGTCAAAATATTTTTTTGATTAATGATTTTCTAATTGAAGAAGATTCCTAGTTGGTAATATAATTTAATTCAAGATCCAATCAATCAACACTATTAAATTTACTATAATAGAAAATTATATAATAAATATAATTATTACTTGCACACTAGTTTTAAACCTTCAATAGAAGTATTTCCAATTTTTATTAAAATTTATTTATCTGCAATTTTTATAATCAAACAAGTATCAACACTACCTTTCCTCTTCTTGTGCTAATAAAAAAGTAATTTATATATATTTACAGATCAAAAATTCCTTTTATGATATTTTGTTGATCAGGCGACACCCGGATTTGAACTGGGGAAAAAGGATTTGCAGTCCCCCGCCTTACCACTCGGCCATGTCGCCAAACTGATATAAAAGAGCTTTTTTCCTAATTTTTGAATTTAGTTTTTTATTGTATTTTCGTCTTATATTCGGTTTTAGTTTGATTAAATTATATGCCTAAAAAAAAATTATTTATTTTTTTTTTTATGCTTTGTTAATTAATTGTATAGTATCTCAAATTACTTAATGTTCACAAATTTACACGCCTAATTCTATGTAGAATTCTATGTAATATTAAAAATGTTAATTTTAAGTTATAAAATAAAATTGAAACTTAAAAAAAAAGTGGAACCATTAACTATAGGCTTAGCTGCTGACTACGAATTCATGAACGATTCCTGGATTTAACTCTTAAATTAAAGAATTTAATTCTATATTATATGAAAATTCAAATTTTTTTTTAATTAAATTATTATTAAATTAATGAATAATAAATGAATAATAATTCAATATTCAATGTTTTCAATCAATTGAATACTCAATAATATAACAAATATATATTATATATATATAATTATAATAATTATATTAATTATAATAATATTAATTACGAGTATATGTAAACCCCATCAGACAAATAATTAACGAAATTTTTATATAAATAGCTAAGCTAATATATAAATAGCTGGTATAAATGGATCTGGTTTCTTATTTTTATATGCTTCTACTAGTTATAGGGCATTAGTAAGCAATCATTATTATTCAATTTTTCATTGAATTGCAATAGAGTGACTTGAATTTGAAATTCATAAATTGTGATAGAATAGTACCTTGTTTTCCGTCCTGACGAGAACAGCAATATATAAGATATATAGATATCATTACGTATTTATTTCATATTATAGTACCTGACCTAGAGTAGATATCTATACTTTAATTCACAAAACAAATGTATTATACACAGTTCACAAATTTTAAATTAATTGTTCAAAAATTTTAACAAGTAAATAAAACCAAAGTAGTTGTAGTTACGAGCTATAAAAAAATTGCTATTTTTCGAATTTTTATATTTTTATCTTAATCTTAAAGTTCAAATATGGAATTTATTCATTTTTATGTTATTTAATCCGACTGGACTATATTATTTCATAATAATAGGTGTTAAAGAGAGTTACTTTAGATTTTCAGATTATAAAACAAATTACATAAAATAATCATAACATAATTAAAGTTATTAACTGTCAGAATTATGTTTCCAGGAATGTTTTATTAATTACTTTTTGATCTGTTGCAAATTAACATTTTAGTAAAAATTATCTTTTTTTCTCTGTTCATACGTATTTTATACATTCCACTTATTATAGGAAGTTAGATAAAATTTCATGTGATTCAGTACTCAGAATATAAATTACATCATTGCCAGATCTGCTATAGTAGTCGATGCTGACTGGTTCAATAATGGGATTTTTTGCTAAATGGGAAATAAAAAATGCTCCAGGATGTAAATGAGGTAATGTCTACAATACCTGAGTTTAATCAGATACAATTTGAAGGATTTTGTAGGTTCATTGATCAGGGTTTGAGGGAAGAACTGTCTAAATTTCCAACAATTGAAGATACAGATCAAGAAATTGAATTTAAATTATTTGCAGAAACATATCAATTGGTAGAACCTTTAATAAAGGAGAGAGATGCTGTGTATGAATCACTCACTTATTCTTCGGAATTATATGTATCCGCGGGATTAATTTTGAAAAGAGCTAGGGATATTCAAGAACAAACAATTTTTATTGGAAATATCCCTTTAATGAATTCACTGGGAATTTCTATAGTAAATGGAATATACAGAATTGTGATCAATCAAGTATTGCAAAGCCCCGGTATTTATTACCGGTCTGAATTAGACCATAACGGAATTTCGGTTTACACCGGCACCATAATATCAGATTGGGGAGGAAGATCAGAATTAGAGATTGATAGAAAAACAAGGTTATGGGCTCGTGTGAGTAGGAAACAAAAAATATCTATTTTAGTTCTATCAGCAGCTATGGGTTCGAATCTACGAGAAATTCTCGATAATGTTTGCTATCCTGAAATTTTTTTGTCTTTTCTTACTGATAAGGATAAAAAAAAAATTGGGTCAAAAGAAAATGCAATTTTGGAGTTTTATCAACAATTTGCTTGTGTGGGTGGGGATCCAGTATTTTCTGAATCCTTATGTAAAGAATTACAAAAAAAATTCTTTCAACAAAGATGTGAATTAGGGAGAATTGGGAGACGAAATATAAATCAAAGACTTAACCTTCAAATACCTCAGAACAATACATTTTTGTTACCGCGAGACATATTGGCAGCTGCGGACCAGTTGATTGGAATGAAATTTGGAATGGGGACACTTGACGATATGAACCATTTGAAAAATAAGCGTATTCGCTCTGTCGCAGATCTTTTACAAGATCAATTTGGACTGGCTCTGGTTCGATTAGAAAATTTGGTTCGAGGAACTATATGTGGAGCAATTAGGCATAAATTGATACCAACTCCTCAGAATTTAGTAACTTCAACTCCATTAACAACTACTTTTGAATCTTTTTTTGGCTTACACCCATTATCTCAAGTTTTGGATCGAACTAATCCATTGACACAAATAGTTCATGGTAGAAAATTGAGTTATTTGGGTCCTGGAGGATTGACAGGTCGAACGGCTAGTTTTCGTATACGGGATATCCACCCTAGTCATTATGGGCGTATTTGTCCAATTGATACATCTGAAGGAATCAACGTTGGACTTATTGGATCGTTAGCAATTCATACGAGGATTGGTTATTGGGGATCTTTAGAAAGTCCGTTTTATGAAATTTCCGAAAGATCAACAAAGGGACAAATGCTTTATTTATCACCAGGTCGAGATGAATACTATATGATAGCGGCTGGAAATTCTTTGTCTGTGAATCAGGGTATTCAAGAAGAACAAGTTGTTCCGGCCCGATATCGACAAGAATTCCTGACTATTGCATGGGAACAGGCTCATCTTCGAAGTATTTTTCCCTTCCAATACTTTTCTATTGGAGCGTCCCTCATTCCTTTTATCGAGCATAATGATGCTAATCGTGCTTTAATGAGTTCTAATATGCAACGTCAAGCAGTTCCACTTTCTCAGTCCGAAAAGTGTATTGTTGGAACTGGGTTGGAACGACAAGCGGCTCTCGATTCCGGAGCTCTGGCTATAGCGGAACAAGAGGGAAAAGTTATTTATACCGATACTGAGAAGATCGTTTTATTCGGAAATGGGAATACTATAAGCATACCTTTAGCTATGTATGAACGGTCCAATAAAAATACTTGTAGACATCAAACCTCTCAGGTTAACCGGGGTAAATGCATTAAAAAAGGTCAAATTTTAGCGGATGGTGCGGCTACAGTAGGCGGCGAATTGGCTTTGGGGAAAAACATATTAGTATCTTATATGCCATGGGAAGGCTACAATTTCGAAGACGCAGTACTTATTAGTGAGCGCTTGGTATATGAGGATATTTATACCTCTTTTCACATACGAAAATATGAAATTCAGACTCATGTGACAAGTCACGGACCTGAAAGGATTACGAATGAAATACCACATTTAGAACCCCATTTACTTCGAAATTTAGACAAAAAAGGAATTGTAATGTTGGGATCGTGGGTCGAGACGGGGGATATTTTAGTAGGTAAATTAACGCCGCAGATGGTGAAAGAATCTGCATACGCTCCAGAAGATAGATTATTACGAGCCATTCTTGGTATTCAGGTATCTACCTCAAAGGAAACTTGTTTAAAACTGCCTATGGGTGGCCGGGGTCGAGTTATTGATGTGAGATGGAGCCAGAAAAAGGGGGGTTATAATTATAACCCCGAAACAATTCGGGTATATATTTTACAGAAACGAGAAATCAAAGTAGGCGATAAAGTAGCGGGAAGGCATGGAAATAAGGGTATCATTTCAAAAATTTTGCCTATCCAGGATATGCCCTATTTGCAAGATGGAAGACCTGTTGATATGGTCTTCAACCCATTAGGAGTACCTTCACGAATGAATGTAGGTCAAATATTTGAATGTTCACTTGGGTTAGCGGGGTGTCTGCTAGATAGGCATTATAGAATAGCACCCTTTGATGAGAGATATGAACCAGAAGCTTCTCGAAAATTGGTCTTTTCTGAATTATACGAAGCCAGTAAGCAAACGGCGAATCCATGGGTATTTGAACCCGAGTACCCGGGAAAAAGCAAAATATTTGATGGAAGAACAGGGAATCCATTTGAACAACCTGTTATAATAGGAAAGCCTTATATCTTGAAATTAATTCATCAAGTTGATGATAAAATTCATGGACGTTCCAGTGGACATTATGCACTTGTTACCCAACAACCCCTTAGAGGAAGAGCCAAACAAGGTGGACAACGGGTAGGAGAAATGGAGGTTTGGGCTTTAGAGGGATTTGGTGTTGCTCATATTTTACAAGAAATGCTTACGTATAAGTCTGATCATATTAGAGCTCGTCAAGAAGTCCTTGGTACTACGATCGTTGGAGGAACAATATCCAATCCCCAGGATGCTCCAGAATCTTTTCGATTGCTCGTTCGAGAATTACGATCTTTGGCTTTGGAACTGAATCATGTACTTGTATCTGAGAAAGATTTCAAGATTAATAAGAAGGAAGCTTAATCGGAATCAATCAGAATTTTTTTTTTTTTATGATTGATCGGTATAAACATCAACAACTCCGAATTGGACTAGTTTCTCCTGAACAAATAAGTGCTTGGGCTACGAAAATCCTGCCTAATGGAGAAGTAGTTGGCGAGGTGACAAAACCATATACTTTTCATTATAAAACTAATAAGCCTGAAAAAGATGGATTATTTTGTGAAAGAATTTTTGGTCCTATAAAAAGTGGGATTTGTGCTTGTGGAAATTTTCGAGTAATTGGAGATGAAAACGAGGACCCTAAATTTTGTGAACAATGCGGAGTTGAATTTGTTGATTCTCGCATAAGACGATATCAAATGGGCTACATCAAACTGGCTTGTCCAGTAACCCATGTGTGGTATTTGAAACGTCTTCCTAGTTATATTGCTAATCTTTTAGATAAACCGCTTAAAGAATTAGAGGGACTAGTATACTGCGATGTGTGATTTGATCAAAATTCGAATTTTACAGACTTCAGAAACTGTCATTCCCTTTAATCTAATTGGGATGCCCTAGTCTGACATGTCTCTTAAAATGAGTAACATGAAGCTCAGAATTATGGTTGTATTCATTACTACCAAAACCAAAGGGGATTTTATCTATGGTCATTTCGTAACAAAGAAATAGTAATTTCTATTTATACCACGTAAAAAATGGTTTTTGCTTTGTGAAACTGTCTTTTAATTTTTTTTTTTTAGAATAAAGTCTGATGTTCAAGTAAGCAATTAACAAATATGGCATGGTTACAGGAGTCTATCTATCGCATCTAGGCTTTATGTATAAAAAATGCATCGTGGCATAACCGTCGAGGTAACAACGGGACCTAAAAGATCGAATGGAACGATACATAGACAAGTAAATCCCTTCTAAATTAGAAGTTAACAAATAAAAATGAAAACTAAATTTTTAAATTAAAAGGTATTTTTTATTCGAAGGGAAGTAGACTACTCAAGAATTTAACATTGTATTGATATTGTAATTTAATATTTCAATAAAAAATTCATAAAATATCAATAAAAGAAAAATAGAATAAATAAGAAGGAATCAATGAAATATTGATTGATCTGCACTAGAAACTTGAGTACGGGGTAGAGTGTTTATCAAATTTAAATGAATGAACTTCTTTGTTTTTTTTTTTAATCTTAATTTAACTACTTATACTTAAGCCGGATGAAAGCAAACTTTCACGTCCGATTTTTAAGGGGGGGCGACCTTACATTATTAAGGATCCTATCCAAATTTTTCTTTTGCTAGGCCCATAGCTAAAAAACCAACTTTCTTACGATTACGAGGTTCATTCGAATATGAAATCCAATCCTGGAAATACAGCATCCCACTTTTTTTTACTACCCAGGGTTTCGACACATTTCGAAATCGAGAAATTTCTACTGGAGCAAGCGCTATCCGAGACCAATTAGCCGAGCTAGATTTACAATCTATTCTAGATTCTTCCTTAGTAGAATGGAAAGAATTAGGGGAAGAAGGACCCACTGGAAATGAATGGGAAGATCGAAAAATCGGAAGAAGAAGGGATTTTTTGGTTCGACGTATGGAAGTAGCTAAGACTTTAATTCGAACAAATATACATCCAGAATGGATGGTTTTGCGTTTGTTACCGGTTCTTCCTCCCGAGTTGAGACCAATCATTCAGATTGATGGGGGTAAACTAATGAGTTCGGATATTAATGAACTTTATAGAAGAGTCATCTATCGTAACAATACTCTTACTGATCTATTAACAACCAGTAGATCTACGCCAGGCGAATTAGTAATGTGTCAAGAAAAATTGGTACAAGAGGCCGTCGATACACTTCTTGATAATGGAATTCGCGGGCAACCAATGAGAGATGGTCATAATAAAGTTTACAAGTCGTTTTCGGATGTAATTGAAGGAAAAGAGGGAAGGTTTCGTGAAACTTTGCTTGGTAAACGAGTCGATTATTCAGGGCGTTCTGTCATTGTTGTGGGCCCTTCGCTTTCATTACATCGCTGTGGATTGCCTCGGGAAATAGCAATAGAACTTTTTCAACCATTTGTAATTCGTGGTCTAATTCGAAAACATATTGCTTCGAATATAGGAGTGGCTAAGAGCAAAATTCGTGAAAAAGAACCTATTATCTGGGAAATACTTCAGGAAGTTATGCAGGGTCATCCTGTATTGTTGAATAGAGCACCCACTTTACATAGATTAGGCATACAGGCATTCCAGCCTATTTTAGTGGACGGTCGTGCTATTTGGTTACATCCATTAGTTTGTAAAGGATTCAATGCCGATTTTGATGGGGATCAAATGGCTGTTCATGTACCCTTATCTTTGGAGGCTCAAGCGGAGGCTCGTTTCCTTATGTTTTCACATATGAATTTGTTGTCTCCTTCTATTGGCGATCCTATTTCCATACCAACTCAAGATATGCTTATTGGATTGTATGTATTAACGGGTGGTATTCATCGAGGTATTTGGGTAAATAGATATAATCGATGTAATCGACAAGAGGATAAAAATGAAGTAAATGGCAATAATATCTATTCGTATACGACTGAACCATTTTTTTGTAATTTCTATGATGCAATTGGAGCTTATCGACAGAAACGAATAAATTTAGATAGTCCTTTGTGGCTTCGGTGGCGCCTAGATCAACGCGTTATTGCTTCAAGAGAAACTCCCATTGAAGTTCACTATGAATCATCAGGTAACTATTATGAAATTTATGGGCACTATCTACTTGTTAGAAGTATCAAAAACGAAATTATTTATATATATATTCGAACCACTGTTGGTCATATTTCTCTTTATCGAGAAATCGAAGAAGCCATACAAGGGTTTTTTAGGGCGTGTTCCTATGATATGATGCCCAATCAGATGTTACTTAAGCATACGTAAACTATGTAATTCTATGATACCATTGAGAAGTCAGGTCTTACTTACGTAATTTATACGCGAATCATGATTGAGAACAGGAAGTTTTCTAATCACTTACTCAAATCCATTGTCGAATCCTACTCATCGGAATCTGGAGGTACTTATGGCAGAACGGGCCAATCTGGTCTATCACAATAAAGTCATAGATGGAACTGCCATGAAAGGGCTTATTAGTAGATTAATCGATCACTTTGGAATGGCATATACATCACATATTTTGGATCAAGTAAAGACTTTAGGTTTTCAGCAGGCCACTGCTACATCGATTTCATTAGGAATAGATGATCTTTTAACAATACCATCTAAGGGATGGCTAGTTCAAGATGCTGAACAACAAAGTTTTATTTTGGAACAACATCACCATTATGGGAATGTACATGCAGTAGAAAAATTACGTCAATCAATTGAAATATGGTATGCTACAAGTGAATATTTGCGCCAAGAAATGAATCCGAATTTTAGGATGACTGATCCGTTTAATCCAGTACATATAATGTCTTTTTCAGGAGCTCGAGGAAATGCATCTCAGGTACATCAATTAGTCGGTATGAGAGGATTAATGTCGGATCCCCAAGGACAAATGATTGATTTACCCATTCAAAGCAATTTACGAGAAGGACTTTCTTTAACTGAATATATTATTTCGTGTTACGGAGCAAGGAAAGGAGTTGTGGATACTGCTGTACGAACATCAGATGCTGGATATCTTACGCGTAGACTTGTTGAAGTAGTACAACATATTGTTGTACGTCGAACAGATTGTGGTACTGTACAAGGTATTTCTGTGAGTCATCAAAATGGTATGATACACGAACGACTTTTTCGTCAAACATTACTGGGACGTGTATTGGCAGATAATATATATATAGGTTCACGATGTATTGCTACTAGAAATCAAGATATTGGGATTGGACTTGTCAATCGATTTATAACATTCCAAGTGGAACCTATATATATTAGAACTCCCTTTACATGTAGAAGTGCATCTTGGATCTGTCGATTATGTTATGGTCGGAGTCCCACTCATGGCGACCTAGTCGAATTGGGGGAAGCTGTAGGTATCATTGCAGGTCAATCTATTGGCGAACCAGGTACTCAATTAACCTTAAGAACTTTTCATACCGGTGGGGTATTCACGGGGGGTACGGCAGAACAAGTACGAGCACCTTCTAATGGAAAAATAAAATTCAATGATGAAGTTGTTGACCCAATACGTACACGTCATGGACATCCCGCTTTTCTATGTTCTATAGATTTGGTTGTAACTATTGAGAGTGAAGATATTATACATAATGTATATATTTCAGCTAAAAGTTTGCTTTTAGTTCAAAATGAGCAATATGTCGACTCAGAACAAGTGATTGCTGAGATTCGTGCGGGAACATCCACCTTTAATTTTAAAGAGAAAGTTAGAAAACATATTTATTCGGATTCCGAAGGCGAATTGCACTGGAGTACCGATGTCTATCATGCACCTGAATTTACATATGGTAATGTTCATCTATTACCAAAAACAAGTCATTTATGGATATTATCGGGGGTACCGTGTAGATCCAGCATACCCGCTCTTTCGCTATACAAAGATCAAGATCAAATGAACACATGTTCTTTTTCCGGTAAAAAAAAATATATTAATAATCGTTCAATAACTGATGCTCAAGTGAGACACAAATTGTTTAGTTCTGATTTTTCTGGTAAACACGAACTCAAAGATAATATTTTTGACCTTAATAGAGTCATAGTTACTGGCGATTCTAATAATATCATGTATCCTGCCATTTTTCACGAAAATTACGCTTTATTGGCAAAGAAACGAAAAAATGGATTCATTATTCCACTACAATCAATTCATGAACGCGAAAATGACCCTTCGGGTATTGTAGTTGAAATACCTATAACTGGCATTTTCCGTGGAAATAGTATTCTTGCTTATTTTGACGATCCTCGATACGAACAAAAAAGTTCTGGAATTACTAAATATGGCACTATAGAAGTTCATTCAATTGTTAAAAATGAGGATTTGGTTGAATATCGCGGAGTTAAGGAATTTAGACGCAAATATCAAATGAAAGTTGATCGATTCTTTTTCATTCCCGAAGAAGTGCATATTTTTTCCGGTTCTTCTTATATAATGGTACGGAACAATAGTATCATTGGAGTAGATACACCAATTACTTTAAATACAAGAAGCAGAGTAGGCGGGTTGGTTCGATTCGAGAGAAAAAAAAAAAGAATTGAACTTAAAATATTTTCTGGAGATATACACTTTCCTGGAGAAACAGATAAGATATCCCGACACAGTGGCATCTTGATACCACCAAGAACACAAAAAAAAAAATCTCACGAATCAAAAAAAAATTGGATCTATGTTCAACGTATCACACCTATAAAGAAAAAGTATTTTGTTTTGGTTCGACCTGTAGTCACCTATGAAATAGGTGATGGTATAAATTTATCAACACTTTTTCCCGCGGATATGTTTGAATTTCAAGAAAGGGACAATGTGCAACTTCAAGTTGTCAATTTTATTCTTTATGGCAATGGGAAACCAATTCGGGGAATTTCTGATACAAGAATTCAATTAGTTCGTACTTGCTTAGTATTGAATTGGGTCCAAGAGAAAAAAAGTTCTTCTATACAAGAGGCTAATGCTTCATTTCTGGAAATCAGGACAAAAGGGTTATTGCGAGATTTTCTAAAAATCAACTTTAATAAATCCCCTATGTACTATACCTGTAAAAGGAATGATCCATCGAATTTAAGATTAATTTGTGAAACTGGCTCAGATCCCACCCATATTAATCCATTTTTTTTAAGTTATTCTAAGGAAAGTATTCAACAATCCAGTAACCAAAATCCAGGAACTATTAGAACATTATTCAATAGAAACAAAGAATGTCAATCTTTTATAATTTTATCATCATCCAACTGTTTTCGAATGGATTTATTTAACAATGTAAAATCTCACAAAAAAGACTCAATTAAAAACGAGCACTTAATTACAATAAAGCAGTTGTTGGGTCCTTTAGGAACATCCTTGGAAATCTATAATTTCAATTTATTTGTAAATTTAATAACTCATAATTCTCTCTTAATAAATAATTATTTACAAGTTGACAATTTAAAACATACTTTTCCAGTAATTAAATATTACTTAATTGATGAAAATGGTAATAGTTTCAATCCAGATCCATCTAATACCATCATTTTAAATCCATTTCATTTGAATTGGTATTTCATACATAAAAATTATTGTGACGAATCCTCTACAATAATTAGTCTTGGGCAGTTTATTTGTGAAAATGTATGTATAGCTAAAAATAGACCATATTTAAAATCTGGGCAAGCGTTGATTGTTCAAATTGACTCGGTCGTTATTCGATCAGCTAAGCCTTATTTGGCTACTCCAGGAACAACTGTTCATGGACATTATGGGGAACTCCTTTACGAACGAGATACATTAGTTACATTTATATATGAAAAATCGAGATCTGGTGATATAACTCAAGGTCTTCCAAAAGTAGAACAAGTGTTAGAAGTGCGTTCGATTGATTCAATATCGATGAATTTAGAAAAGAGGATTGAGACATGGAACGAATGTATAACAAGAATTCTTGGAATTCAGTGGGGATTCTTGATTGGTGCTGAACTAACTATAGCGCAAAGTCGTATCTCTTTAGTTAATAAGATTCAAAAGGTTTATCGATCGCAGGGGGTGCAGATTCATAATAGGCATATTGAAATTATTGTACGGCAAATAACATCAAAAGTAATGGTTTCAGAAGACGGAATGTCTAATGTTTTTTTACCAGGAGAACTAATTAGTTTGTTGCGAGCAGAACGATCGGGTCGTGCTTTAGAAGATGGAATCTGTTATCGAGCCATCTTATTGGGAATAACAAGAGCCTCGCTGAATACTCAAAGTTTCATATCTGAGGCTAGTTTTCAAGAAACAGCTCGAGTTTTAGCAAAAGCTGCTCTTCGGGGTCGTATCGATTGGTTGAAAGGACTGAAAGAGAATGTTGTTCTGGGAGGTATGATACCCGTTGGTACCGGACTAAAAGGATTCGTTCACTCGTCAAGGCAACCTAGGAATATTCCCTTTGAAACCAAAAAAAAATATATATTTGAAGCGGAACTGAGAGATATTTTGTTCCACCATCGTAAATTAGTTTCGTCTTCCATTTAAAAGAGTTTCCATGATACATAGGAATAATAATAAAATTATTTCGAAAATTTAATGATTCCTGCAAGTGGATTCATTTTTTTAATCGTACCCTTATGTATTTAGGTCGATCATTTGATTTGGAAATAGTACTAATAAAAATTTAATAGAAAAGAATGGATTGGACTTTAGCCAAGCCGCGTTTGCAAAGAAGGTTCCATTGGAACAATTTTTTATGAATTTTAAAATACCTTGTCTCTTTTTTTTTCAAAAGGGGTTGGTTTGTGGGGATAAATGACACGAAGATATTGGAACATAAATTTGGAAGAGATGCTGGAGGCAGGAGTTCATTTTGGGCATGGTACTAGAAAATGGAATCCGAGAATGTCTCCCTATATTTCTGCAAAGCGTAAAGGTATTCATATTATAAATCTTACAAAAACTGCTCGTTTTTTATCCGAAGCTTGTGATTTGGTTTTTGATGCCGCCAGTAGGGGAAAACAATTTTTAATTGTTGGGACAAAACCAAAAGCAGCTGATTTAGTAGCACGGGCTTCAATAAGGGCTCGTTGTCATTATGTTAATAAAAAATGGCTAGGTGGTATGTTAACAAATTGGTCTACTACAGAAACTAGACTTCAGAAGTTCAGGGACTTGAGAGCCGAACAAAAAACGGGTGGACTCAATCGTCTTCCAAAACGAGATGCAGCTATGTTAAAAAGACAATTATTTCATTTGCAAACATATCTGGGTGGGATTAAATATATGACTGGATTACCAGATATTGTGATCATTGTTGATCAACATGAAGAATATACAGCTATTCGAGAGTGTATCACTTTAGGAATTCCAACGATTTGTTTAATCGATACAAATTGTGATCCAGATATCGCAGATATTTCGATTCCTGCGAATGATGATGCTATAGCCTCAATACGTTTAATACTTAACAAATTAGTATTCGCAATTTTGGAAGGGCGGTCTAGCTATATATTAAATCCTTGATTAATAATAAGAGAAATTTATTACTTTATTTAATAATTATAAAAATTATGAAATCGGTTACTTTACTATACTATAAACTAGAAAAACGTAGATAACAATTGATAGGTATATTTATATTATATAATAATACTAATTTGGTATTAAAAAAAGTTCTTTTTAAGTATACAGGGTGAGAAAGCGATGATTGAATCAAAATAATTTTGTTTAAAGTTATATTTATTCAGAGGGTAATATGAATATTCTATCATGTTCTATCAACACACTAAAGGGATTTTATGAAATATCTGGTGTGGAAGTAGGCCAACATTTTTATTGGAAAATAGGTGATTTCCAAGTCCATGGACAAGTACTTATTACTTCGTGGGTTGTAATTGCTATCTTATTAGGTGCAGCTAGTATAGCTGCTCGTAACCCACAAACCATTCCAACAGGGGGTCAGAATTTCTTTGAATATGTCCTTGAATTCATTCGAGATGTGAGCAAAACCCAAATTGGAGAAGAATATGGTCCTTGGGTTCCGTTTATTGGAACTATGTTTCTATTTATTTTTGTTTCTAATTGGTCAGGTGCTCTTTTACCTTGGAAAATAATAGAATTACCTCACGGGGAGTTAGCCGCACCAACGAATGATATAAATACAACTGTTGCATTGGCTTTACTTACGTCCGTGTCATATTTCTATGCGGGTATTAGTAAAAAAGGATTAGGTTACTTTGGGAAATACATTCAACCAACTCCAATCCTCTTACCCATTAATATCTTAGAAGATTTCACAAAACCATTATCACTTAGTTTTCGACTTTTTGGTAATATATTAGCTGATGAATTAGTAGTTGTCGTTCTTGTTTCTTTAGTACCTTTAGTAGTTCCTATACCTGTTATGTTTCTTGGATTATTTACAAGCGGTATCCAAGCTCTTATTTTTACAACTTTAGCCGCGGCTTATATAGGGGAATCTATGGAGGGTCATCATTGAATAGTTTTTTAAATCTTATTTTTATTTGTTTTATCCACATGTAATACCTGCTCGAAGTTTATTCTAGAAAAAAAAAAAATGCGCTATATATATATGATATGATAGCTGATAATATCAGAACGGATTAAGATATGATAGTGGATAATTGTAAAAAGGGAACTATAAAAAAAGATCTTTTTATTTAAATAAATCTTTGGTACTGTATCCTACCTACCTACACTCAATATAGGTTATATTCATTTTATTGCTATTGTTCGGTCAATCCTAATATCTCAATAAACGATTTTTTATTAGGAATCCTAATCGGAATCAAAAATTTTGAGCGAACTATTTAGGACTAAAATTTACTAAAATATAAAATAGAATGTTTAATAAATTGTCATGAACAGAGGATTTCCAACAAATGAGTTAGAATAACTAATTTGTTCAGTGAGACGGTAGTGTGGTAGGATAATGATAAAAAAAAAGGTGAAGAATAAGGTACAAAAAACTATTATCAGAGAAGATAATATAATTCTAAGGGGATATATATATAATAAAAAATGTGCTTTTATGGTTATAAACCCAGTATGGAGAATATAACTTTTTTGAAAAAGCAGAGTTAATCTGAGTAAATATTAATATTGGATATTAATAATTGGTTTACATTATCAAAAAAAGACATGTATGTAGATGTGATATTATACATTAATTCATTATATATATAAAGGATATGTCTAAAGGATATGTTGAATTTAACTGAATATTTTATTGTGAATTTTCTGAGTATTCCACTATAAGTCCTTCGTTATCGGCTATTCCTTTGAATTGAAAACTGACTTGGCTGCAATAAAAAATCAAGAAAAAAAAACGAAGACTTGAAAAAACCTTTCATAACAAAACAAAAAACTGGAAGAATAAAAAAGTGTAGTAAAATAATTTTTATATAAAATATATTTATATTATATATATATATATAAGTGTCAAACTAGTTCTGATAATTGACTAAAAATGTAAAAAAAAAAAAAAATTATTAAATCATACTTCAATTCAAAATTTTTAATTACTTCTTCGCGATGCAGCTTAGCAATGGACTAATTAAGTTAGAATTCAGTCGTTGATTGTATCATTAACTATTTATTTTTTGTGGGACGAGGAATTTATCATGAATCCACTTATTTCTGCCGCTTCCGTTATTGCTGCTGGATTGGCAGTAGGGCTTGCTTCTATTGGACCAGGAGTTGGTCAAGGTACAGCTGCAGGCCAAGCTGTCGAAGGTATCGCGAGACAACCTGAGGCGGAAGGAAAAATACGAGGTACTTTATTACTTAGTTTAGCTTTTATGGAAGCTTTAACAATTTATGGACTAGTTGTAGCATTAGCACTTTTATTTGCGAATCCTTTTGTTTAATCCTAAGTATAGAAATAAAATAATAAAAATTCGGCTTTTCGTATTTGATTTGCTTGAATGTCGCTTGCTTTTTCGAATTATATTACGAGTTTACTATTACAATTTCTGATCTTATTCGTTGAGAAAATACTCAACTCGACGGGAAGGACGGATTTGAGGCTGAGTAATTAGCATATCGACTCGCTTTCGTCCTTCCCGTTATTAGCAAAGTAAAGAAAGGTATTTTGGGGCAACAAACGAGCGAAAAGTAGAAATCAATAAATTAAATTTTCATCTTTAAAGTTTATAGTTTTTTAATTTTTTTTATAAAAGGGTTGGGAAATAATTAAAAGGACTTTGTTCGATTCTTTTTAGTCTAAGAGGAGATCATATG